AATGTAAACTTAGGTAAGTGCTTTATAAATATATGTAAAAAAAACATATTTGATTTAGCTCCTTCATGCCTACTCTAACTAGTTATTTCGGTTTTCTACTAGCAGCTTTAACTATAACCTCCGCTCTATTTATTGGTCTGAGCAAGATACGGCTTATTTAAAAAAAAAATTGAATCAACAATTCATAATCATAAAAGAATCTTTCTGATAGTTCTTTATTTTATCGCGAAAATTTTCAATTTTAGGTTATTGAGATTCATGGACAATTAGGATTAAAATTTAGAGATAGATATTACCTCCCCTTTTTCCTTTCAAAAAAATTGAAATGATTGAAGTACTTCTATTTGGAATCGTCTTAGGTTTGATTCCTATTACTTTGGCTGGATTATTCGTAACTGCGTATTTACAATATAGGCGTGGTGATCAGTTGGACCTTTGATTAGTTAACAACTTTTTTTTATTGACCTCCTCTGGCTTAAATAAAGGAGGTCAATTTTAGATTCTTCTTCAATTATTTCAGTCTAATTAGAACTAACAAGAATGGAATCACGCTCTGTAGGATTTGAACCTACGACATCGGGTTTTGGAGACCCACGTTCTACCGAACTGAACTAAGAGCGCTTTCTTATCACAGACAGTAAAGAAAAAAAGATTCCTTTTGTAACCGAATACTACATCTTGCATGCATATCACATATATATAAGTATCGAATATAGAGTTTGAATTGTATATGTGCTATATGTATATATTGTATATGTGTTATATGTATATATAGTATTCTATACTACTAGAATATGATATATATTAATAGTATTCTATAGAATACTATTCTATAGTATCTATAGTATTCTAATATTCGAATACAGTTCTAAAAATGACAGATTATATATGTCCAATTTGAATCTATTTCGTTGATCTCAATTAATTCCTCTTTACTTCTCAGAGGAAAAGCAATAGGTAGGGATGACAGGATTTGAACCCGTGACATTTTGTACCCAAAACAAACGCGCTACCAAGCTGCGCTACATCCCTTTTAATAGGTTTACAGTGTTATTGTAAAGAATCCTTTTCTTTTTTTCCACACCATTATTTCTCAGATTTAGATACACAATAGATCTTGCCATTTTTTCTTTTTTTTTCATATATGATATAGATAGAATCTAAAAGTCTTTGGATACATATACGCTGTAAACTAAAAAGGGCTTTTAGGGCAGTAGGAAAGATGTATCTTTTTACTTTTTTAAACTTAAAGGTAGAAAATCTTATCTACCGGATTGTTGTACATTTTTATTTGCTTTAGGAATTTCATGTACAAATACAAGTGTTTTTTCCTTTGCATCTGATCATTTATTATATATGTATTATTCTTATGTGTTACAATATATAAATAAAGAAAAAAAGAAGGAGGATTTTCAATGCGAGATCTAAAAACATATCTCTCCGTGGCACCGGTACTAAGTACTTTATGGTTCGGATCTTTAGCAGGTCTATTGATCGAAATCAATCGTTTTTTCCCGGATGCGTTAACATTCCCCTTTTTTTCATTCTAGTTATTGACATGGTAAGGGGGTAACGAAGATTAGAGATAGGATCCACTATCTGTGACTAATCCCCCGCCCTTTCTCCCTTTAACCTTATATTCGAAAAGAGTGAGAACGGAAATTTAAAAGTGGGTCTAGGGCAAAAGTCTCATACACGAGACTTAAACGAAATACTCTACTGTGATTAGAAATATAGTTTGAGGCAAAATTGATTTCGAACTCTAAAGATAAATATTAGTACTAAAAAAAAATATAATAGTTAGAAATCATTGGATTACGCCTTCTTTATTATACTGAATTATACTGATACTGAATTCTATTTCCTATTAATATTTACTATTCTTTTTTTTATTATTTACTATTCTTCTATTTAATTTGCTGCAACGAAATTTTTTGAAGTGTATTTCGAGTTTGCAATTTCTATTTTTTCTTTCTTTACGCTTTGGGTCGAAAATAAAAAAGTTGCTTGAATAAAAAATTCACACACAAAAGGGGGGTTCATGGCCAAGGGTAAAGATGTCCGAGTAAGCGTTATTTTGGAATGTACTAGTTGTGTTCGAAAGAATGTTAATAAGGAATCAAGGGGTATTTCCCGATATATTACTAAAAAGAATCGACGCAACACGCCCAGCCGGTTGGAATTGAAAAAATTCTGTCCCTATTGTTACAAGCATACAATTCATGGAGAGATAAAGAAATAGATCGAACCGAGCGTCTGTGTATCGTCTTTTGAAACAAGAGTACAAAAGGACATATATTATACATATATTTCCTTATATGCCTAAAAAATGATAAGAAAATGGAATCAAAAAAATATTATTCAATAGATAATAATTCTAATATATAGATATAGAATTCTATTCTATTTCTATTAGAATAAAAAAAAGAATATTAGAAAATATAGAATAGATAAAAAAAGGGATTCCAGACTAGAAGCTATATAGAATATAAATGTATAATAATATAAGCGATAAGTATATAAAAAAAATATAAATATATAAATAAGGATAACATATATAAAATAAACAAATTCAAATTAAAGAAAAGAATAAAAAAACCAAATCCTATTTCTCATTTCTTTTTTTTAGATCCGACCGAAATAGGATTTTCGGTAGAATATTTTTTATATTATAACGAATAAATAAACTAAACAAACCATGGATAAATCCAAGCGATCTTTACTTAAACCTAAGCGGCCTTTTCGTAGGCGCTTACCCCCGCTCCAATCGGGGGACCGAATTGATTATAGAAACATGAGTTTAATTAGTCGATTTATTAGTGAACAGGGAAAAATATTATCTAGGCGCGTGAATAGATTGACTCTGAAACAACAACGATTAATTACTATTGCTATAAAACAAGCTCGTATTCTATCTTTATTACCCTTTCTTAATAACGAGAAACAATTTGAAAGAGCCAAGTCGGCCGTTAGAACTACGGGTTTTCGAGGTTTTCGAACAAAAAAACAATAGGTTTACTTTTTTTATTCATTCAAGTGATGTTTTGCTCTAAAAAATCCGATAATCCGGATTTTTTGTTGTCTCGGAATAAAAATCGAGGAAGAAGAAAATTTTTTTTATTGATATTGAATGCCTTTGTTCATTTTGACTACTTTATTATAATTATAAATTATTTGTTGTATTTTTTCTTTTTTCGGACTAATTTATATTCTATCTTCCCTTCCCGGAGTTCCTTCTCCGGGGAACTTTGTTTAAAAAAATTCGGGTGCTTTTTTCCAATCTTCTTTTTTTATGATCTCATTGGAAATACTATAAAGACAATTCCTATTTAAAATAGCTATTTGTGCAAGTATTTTACGATTAAGAATCAACTGCCGCTTGTACAGATCATGTATAAATTTACTATAGTTATAGTATACGCCCTTTTCCGTTTCGCGAATTGCTGCGTTTATCCGAGTAATCCACAACCGACGAAAATCTCTCTTTTTCTTATCTCTATCTCGATGAGCCGAAAACAAAGCTCTTATTTTCTGTTGAGCAATAATACGAATAGGTTTTGAATGGGCCCCTCGAAAGCTTGATACAAATAAACGCATTTTTTTTCTACGTCTCCGAGCTATATATCCCCGTCTAACTCTGGTCATTGAATAAATAAAACTTTGCTAAATAACTAATTGATTTTATTTCTCGTTGAGTTATTTTTTTTCTTTCCTCACTGGTAATAACAAAACGGATTTTTCCAATGTATAAAAAGAATTCCAATGGCTTTTGCTACTATAACCTTCCCGACCACGATTTTTTCTTTTTTTTTTCGAGGCATTTTGCCTCAACTCAAAATGAAATAAGAAAATGAAATAATAAATTGGATTGATACTAGGTATCAAAAATAAAAACGTAGTAAATCTAGATGAATAAAGAAATAGTGGGTTCCTTCGTTTCTATGGTTCCTTCTTAAACGGTGAGGTCCTCTCTATACACCGGAGCCCTTTACTTCGTTTCGTCAACGTTATTGGTAACTTGTACAATTCAAAATCTTTGGCTCTACCCATGAATTATCCAGTAATAGGTCTTTCACAACGAGATCCGCCTATCCAGTAACGGTATTTAGTTTTGAAGGTTAGCTGGATAGCTGACCCTGTTAGTCCGTTTTGCAAAAATGGGAGCATAATCTTTTTTCTTTAAAAACCGTACTTTCCCGCGTAATGTATAGCATTTGCTACCAATGGGAACTTGCTTCTCATCTTAAATTGAGCTAATTGGGGTTACACCAAGGGAAACCATAAATTTCATACGCAATAGATGGATATGGTAGATCTTTTTTTCGATAGTGACCAGAGTTCTTCCATTTTATCCTATTCACTGGTAATGCTCATTGATGCTGGAAATTTGCCCAGTTCATAATTTGAACGAGTCGCACATACACCCTAGTACATGTTCCTCGGCGTTGAGGACATCCCCGAAGAGCGGGGGATTTCGTGACGTTTCGAATTGGCTGTCTTGTGTTTCTAATAAGCTGTTTAATAGTTGGCATGCTGAATCATTTACATAAGGGACTGGTTTAGATGAATCCTAACCTGATGAGTATGAATTCTTTCTAGTTATATAGAATATTACCCAGGAAAGTCAAAAGAGAAAATAGAAATTTGCGCATTTGACTACTTCGGATCTTTCCATTGGTCCTTCTTTACTATTTCGACTCCTTCATTCGCTATAAGATCAATAATTCCGTGAGCTTGGGCTTCTCTTGCTGACATAAAAACATCCCTTTCCAGGTCTTCGGTTAGAACCCAAAAAGGTTGGCCTGTTCTTTGTGCATAAACCTTTGTGAGTGTTTCTCGCAAAGTCAATAATTCTTCTGCTTCCATCATACATTCTCCCGTTGCTCCCTCATGAAAAGAACTAGCAGGTTGATGGATCATTACCCTGATGATATAAAAAAAAGAAGGTTCCTCCATCTCGCGTGATGAGGCGAAGACAAAAGATAGGGAATAACAATAAACTTGAACAACCGTACGTGCATCTTTTGCTCATTGCATACGGCTCGACAGTGGAATTTACTTTTTTCTTCCATCGAAGAAAAATAGAATCGATCAGATCCAGATCACTAAATCATCCAATTACCACCCTTCTTTTCGTGAGTTCAAAATACTATGATGGCTCCGTTGCTTTCTATATAAATTTCGTCTGTAATTCAGCAATCCCAAAGTTTCTTTTTGATCCTAAATAAGAATAAGGAATTTTTTTTATTTTCGTACTCTTTCATAAATATTGTTAGGTTAAAGAGTCTTTTGGTATAAAAAAGGTTTGTGACGCTGAAACGGACTCCGGATAAATAAAAAATCGGGAATATCCTTTATCTCATACTCCTCTCTCGATACATAATTTAATGTTTTGAAAAAAAAACTAACCAAATTTTGCATATCGAATTCAAAGTGCCATGCTATTTTTACTTAACATTACTCATAATATATAATATAGCTTGATATTTCTTGTAGTGAAGGCATAGTCTTTTTTTCTCAAATAAAAAACTCATTGGCGCCAAAGCCAAGCGTGAGGGAATGCGAAACGTTTGGTAATTTCTCCTCCGACCAGGATAAAAGATCCCATTGAAGCGGCTATTCCCATGCATATTGTATATACATCTGGTAGCACAAGTTGCATAGCATCAAAAATAGCTATTCCGGGTAATACCCATCCGCCAGGACAATTTATAAACAAATACAAATCCTGGGTCTGATCCTCTATACTGAGATATATGATAAGACCAACAAGATAATTCGAGATCTCGGTCGTAATTTCTTGGGTTAAAAAAAGTAATCTTGCTCGATAAAGTCGGTTGATTAGGGTAAAATTTTATCCCTTAGGAACCGTACATGCACCTTTTGATGCATACGGCTCAAAAAATGTGAAAAAGAAAAAAATCAATGTCTAGATTACTTCCCTCTTTTTTTTTTATAGTAGTTCTTTCTAACTTCTAATGAAGGGAGGTTGTCTTCTATTTTTCAATAAATATGAGTTTTTCTTCTACTATTAAAAAAATTAATTATCTATATATATTTTAAAATTATAATAAAGAAATAAAAAAAGAGAATATAATGATAATTAATATAATATGATAATTAATATAGTAAATCAAAGTAAAAAGATAATATAGAAGACTCCATATCTAGATACAAAATAGAATAAAGGCATCATAAACATAAACAGAATAAAAAAAAATTACATATATATATATAACAAACAATATGCAAATAAAAAAAAAAAAAAAGAATAGTATGTATAAAGAAAGAGTCTTTCTATAGGTATATAAAAGGTAAATTTTTCGAACGAACTGCTCGTTGATTTCTTGTTTCATCGAGATCGACTGTAAACCACGATGTCATTTTCTTGTTCTTGAAGGGGCCTCTTTAATTCTTTTAGGTTTATGCTCTACTCCGGGTAAAACGATGCTCGATTTCGATTTGCACATATAGGTCAAATGCATCTAATACCGCTTTTTTTCTCAGATTTTTTTCATTTAGTGCATGCCTTTGCCAAAAAATTGGATATTGGACATATTGAGTTCATCTAGTTTATTCGAGTGATTAAGGTTCAGATGAGTCCTCTACCTATTCTAATTTGGATAAATAGGATTTCATACAAGCAGTAATTATCGATATATTAACAATAGGGATTTGTTTAAACGGAGCCTGGATACTTCATGTCATTTTATTGGTTGAACCAAGCCAACCATAAAGTATTCTAATTGATACTATTAGTCTGAATCCCCCTACAAATGGATCTAGTTGGACTTCGCGCTCCAAATTTTTGATGATTCAATCAATCTTGCTTGGGCGAAGAGAAGGATATCTCGATCGGGGAAGAGAACGGGGAAAGCCCATATGACCCAATATATCTGACAAGTCGCACTATACGTCAACCCAAGTTGCATCTTCATCTCCCGGAATTCGAAAGGGTACTTTTGGAACACCAATAGGCATTAACTAAAAGAAAAAAGAATTAAGTACTATATTTCACTTTGGTATGGAAACGTAATAATCGGGCTATTCTCTTTATAATATGAACCTTTGTCATATATGTTGATATTCTTTATCATATATTCTGTCTAGTTAGAAAAGGTCATAAAAGCCGATAGAATAACTAAAGGAAAATTCTTACGACTAGAGCCGTCCAATGATGAACAAATATGGCGGCATTTGCTCATAGAAAAAGGTATCAACCCCCATTGCGTATTGGTACTTATTGGGTATAAAATAGATCTGTTTCTCTTTGTTCCTACAAACCTAATTGTTCCATTATTAACATATAGAATAGAACAAATATTAACCCTTGCGCCGAGATAATCTACTGCGCAGGGGTCCGTTGATAGTCATAGTCTTTTCCAATGCAATAAAGTTACATAGTGTGTATTTTTTTTTATAAAGGGGTATTTCCATGGGTTTGCCTTGGTATCGTGTTCATACCGTTGTATTGAATGATCCTGGTCGGTTGATTTCTGTTCATATAATGCATACGGCCTTGGTTGCTGGTTGGGCCGGTTCGATGGCTCTATATGAATTAGCAGTTTTTGATCCCTCTGATCCCGTTCTTGATCCAATGTGGAGACAGGGTATGTTCGTTATACCCTTCATGACTCGTTTAGGAATAACCAATTCCTGGGGCGGTTGGAGTATTACAGGGGGGACGGTAACGGATCCCGGTATTTGGAGTTATGAAGGGGTGGCCGGGGCACATATTGTGTTTTCTGGCTTGTGCTTTTTGGCCGCTATTTGGCATTGGGTCTATTGGGATCTAGAAATTTTTTGTGATGAACGTACAGGAAAACCTTCATTAGATTTGCCTAAGATTTTTGGAATTCATTTATTTCTTTCCGGGGTGGCTTGTTTTGGTTTTGGCGCATTTCATGTAACAGGCTTGTATGGTCCTGGAATATGGGTGTCTGATCCTTATGGACTAACAGGAAAAGTTCAGTCAGTAAATCCTGCATGGGGCGTAGAGGGTTTTGATCCTTTTGTTCCAGGGGGAATAGCCTCTCATCATATTGCAGCAGGGACATTGGGCATATTAGCGGGATTATTCCATCTTAGTGTCCGCCCGCCCCAACGTCTATACAAAGGATTACGTATGGGGAATATTGAAACCGTACTTTCCAGCAGTATCGCTGCTGTCTTTTTTGCAGCTTTTGTAGTTGCCGGAACTATGTGGTATGGTTCAGCAACTACTCCGATCGAATTATTTGGTCCTACTCGTTATCAATGGGATCAGGGATACTTTCAGCAAGAAATATATCGAAGAGTTAGTGCTGGGCTGGCCGAAAATAAAAGTTTATCAGAAGCTTGGTCGAAAATTCCTGATAAATTAGCCTTTTATGATTACATTGGCAATAATCCGGCAAAGGGGGGGTTATTCAGGGCAGGTTCAATGGACAATGGGGATGGAATAGCTGTTGGATGGTTAGGACACCCAATATTTAGAGATAAAGAAGGACGTGAGCTATTTGTACGTCGTATGCCTACCTTTTTTGAAACATTTCCAGTCGTTTTGATAGACGGAGATGGAATTGTTAGAGCCGATGTTCCTTTTAGAAGAGCCGAATCAAAATATAGCGTCGAACAAGTAGGTGTAACTGTTGAGTTCTATGGTGGCGAACTCAATGGAGTCAGTTATAGCGATCCTGCTACTGTGAAAAAATATGCTAGACGTGCTCAATTGGGTGAAATTTTTGAATTAGATCGTGCTACTTTGAAATCGGATGGTGTTTTTCGTAGTAGTCCAAGGGGTTGGTTTACTTTTGGACATGCTTCCTTTGCCCTGCTCTTTTTCTTCGGACATATTTGGCATGGGGCTAGAACTTTGTTTAGAGATGTCTTTGCTGGTATTGACCCAGATTTAGATGCTCAAGTAGAATTTGGGGCATTCCAAAAACTAGGAGATCCGACTACAAGAAGACAAGCAGTCTGATACAAAATTGCTTTCGTCATTTTCGTCTCTCTTTTTGTGATTTGACATTAGGGATCAGAGAAATCTTGATTTAATCATTTGACTCTTTATTTATCAGGGAAATAATCCCCAATAAACAGGTATGGAAGCTATAATCGTAAACCACAATCGAATCTATGGAAGCACTGGTTTATACATTTCTATTAGTCTCGACTCTAGGGATAATTTTTTTCGCTATCTTTTTTCGAGAACCGCCTAAAGTTCCAACTAAGAAATGATTTTTCATTATCTCTGTTGAAGTAATGAGCCTCCCAATATTGAATGCATATCGGGAGGCTCATTACTTCAACTAGTCCCCGTGTTCCTCGAAGGGATCTCTTAGTTGTTGAGAGGGTTGCCCAAAAGCGGTATATAAGGCATACCCGGTAAAACTTACAAGTAAACCAGATATAAAGATGGCGACTAGGGTTGCTGTTTCCATTCTTATATGAATTAAAGACCGCAAAGTATCTCTGATAAGATCCTTTATTTACAGGGGAATGGTATACAAAGTCAACAGATCTCAATAAATACAATCGGATTTATGGCTACACAAACCGCTGATAGTAGTTCTAGATCTCGTCCAAGACAAACTACGGTAGGGGCTTTATTGAAACCGTTGAATTCGGAATATGGTAAAGTAGCTCCCGGGTGGGGAACTACTCCTTTGATGGGTATCGCAATGGCTTTATTTGCAGTATTCCTATCCATTATTTTGGAGATTTATAATTCTTCCGTTTTACTGGATGGAATTTCAATGAATTGAATACACAAGAACTATTAAGTTCGAGTTTTTCAATACAAAGTTAATTCTCGGGTTTCTTGTTTATAACCCTGTTGCTGTTGGTAGTTCGATCGCGAAATTTCTTTCTGTATTTCCGGAATATGAGTGTGTGACTTGTTATAATTGATCCTATTGATAATACAGAGAATGAGTCTGTCATCTTATCTTTATAAAGACGGTTCTACCTCGTCGGATACTCATCCTAGTATCTGGAGCACAGAATATTATGAAATAGA